TAAATGAATTCCAAAGATCTTGGGCAAATCCAAAGAAGGTTTTCCTGTACGTTCATCACAAAATATTTCTAGATCCCAATACACCCAATGCCAAATAGCTGCCAAGAAGCACAAGCCAGAAAACACAATATGTGCCCCAGCCACACCTTCGTAACTCCAAATACCCGGATTCGTTATAGTCCCTCCTGTGATACTCCAACCGCCCCATGAATTGGTTATTCCTAAACGAGTCATGAAGGGTATAACGAACATACCTTGTCTCCACATTGGATCAAGAACAGGGTCAGAGGGATCAAAAACTGCTAATTCATATAGAGCCATCGAACCGGCCCAACCAGCAACCAGAGCTGTATGCATTATATGGACAGAAAGCAACCGACCGGGATCATTCAATACGACGGTATGAACACGATACCAAGGCAAACCCATGGAAATACCCCTTTATCAACGAAAAATAGACACTATGTAACTTTATTGCATTGGAAAAACTATGCTATGGGCCTCCCCCTTTCAGTGAATTATCTCTGAGCAAGGGTTAATATTTGTTCTATTCTGTTGGTAATAATGGAACAATTCTGTTCGTAGGAACAAAGAGAAGCAGATCTATTCTATACCCGATAAGTACCAATACGCAATGGGGGGTTGATCCCATTTTTTATGGGCGAATGCATCCAGACTTGTTCATCATTCCAAGGACCTATTCGTAAGAATTTAGAATTTGACTTTATTCATTCTGTCTTCCTTATCCAATCTATGGATAAAATATGATAAAGGCCAATGAAGACACTAAACCCATTGTTACGTTTCCACATCAAAGTGAAATATAGTACTTAATTCTTTTTTCTTTCATTTAATGCCTATTGGTGTTCCAAAAGTACCTTTTCGAAATCCTGGAGAGGAAGATGCATCTTGGGTTGACGTATAGTGCGACTTGTCAGATATATTGGGTCATATGGGATTTCCCCGTTCTCTCCCCCGATCGAGATATCCTCTGTTTCGCCCAAGAAACATTGATTGAATTATCAAAAATTTGGAGCGTGAAGTGCAATTAGATCCATTTTTGGGGGGATCCAGATTAATATTATCAATTAGAATAATTTATGGTTGGCTTGGTTGGACCAATAAAATGAAGTATCCAGGCTCCGTTTAGAAAAAACCCAATTGGTAATATATCGACGATTACTACTTCTATCATAAACGATTTTTTTTATAAATAGGAGTGATCTCAAAGTGTTAATCAATCAATAATATGATTAATACGTCGAATATTTGGCGGAAGACATGAAATGAATTGAAAAAAAAAAAAACGGAAGTCGTAGTAAAAAGAAGTGGTATTGGGGGCATTTATCCTATATGTGCAAATCGAAATCGGGCCTATCTTTACCTGGAGTAGAGCATAAACCTAAAAGAATTGAAAAGGCCCATTCAGGAACAAGAAAATGACATCGTGATTTGGATTAGATCTCGATGAAACAATACATCAATGAGAAGTTAGTTCGATAAGTTTAGTGAATTCTTTTTATATTATAGGGAAACGGACCAAAACTTATCTTTCTTGAAAAATGGAAGAAAAGGTTCCTTCATTAGAAGTTAGAAAGAGTCTGCTATAAAAAAAAAAGAGGGACTGGAATCTACACATTGATTCTATTTTTTTTTTTTTTCGCGATTTTTTTTTGAACCGTATGCATCAAAAGGTGCATGTACGGTTCCTAAGGGATACAATTTGATCCTAATCAACCGACTTTATCGAGAAAGATTACTTTTTTTAGGCCAAGAGATTAATAGCGAGATCTCGAATCAACTTATTGGTCTTATGGTATATCTCAGTATAGAGGATGATACCAAGGATCTGTATTTGTTTATAAACTCTCCTGGCGGATGGCTAATACCCGGAGTAGCTATTTATGATACCATGCAATTTGTGCGACCAGATGTACATACAATATGCATGGGATTGGCCGCTTCAATGGGATCCTTTATCCTGGTCGGAGGAAAAATTACCAAACGTATAGCATTCCCTCACGCTTGGCGCCAATGAGTTTTTTATTTTAATTTGAGAGAAAAAAGAAGACTATGCCTTCGCCATATGAAATAGGAATATCAAGTAATAATAGCATGGCACTTCGAATTCGATATGAGAAAATTCTTTTATTGTTTTTTCAAAACATTAGATTATGTATCGAAAGAGTAGTATGAGATAAAAGGGATTTCCGATTTTATCTTATCTATCGGGAGTCCATTTCAGCGTCACAAACTTTTTTTTGTTTTCACACCGGAAGGCTCTTAACACTTAACAATATTTATGTTATCAAAGAGTACAAAAAAAAAAAGATTATTTTTTTCCTTATTTGATCGGATCAAAAAGAAACTTTGGGATTGCTGAATCATAAACGAAATAAATATATAAAGCAACGGAACCATCATAGTATTTTTTAACTCCTCCGAAAGAAAGGGTGGTAATTGGAGCATTTACCGATCTGGGTCCGATAGACTCTATATT